GGTAAATGGCCGATACTACTGGAAGGATTCCTCTTTGGCTTATAGGTACTGTAACTGGTATTCCTGTGATCGGTTCAATAGGTATTTTCTTTTACGGCTCATATTCCGGATTGGGATCATCCCTATAGTAATCGGATGAGCCGGATTGTAGACATGAAAAAGTAAGAACTCAATAGGACCTTACCCCTCTTTGTCTGATTCGGGGGGTAAGGTCCTATTGAGTTCTTACTCTTCGGGTAAGGCTTTGTTTGATCTATTCCATAACATAAAAAAAGTTGGAAATTCATCCAGTCAACATAATCATAATATTAGATTCATAGAAATGATAAAAGGATGCTTTGTTTCTGATGATGTTTTTGAAAAATGGAATCCCTTGATTGATTCATAGTATCTGTTCCGCCATAGTATGAGGGCCCCTTCCGAAACAAGAAGAAAGAAGGAATCAATTGATTTTTTGGATGACACAGGATTTCTACAGATGAGACATCCTGCAAACCATTTCTATACTAATTGAATTGAACCTTACTCTACTCTATTCTATAAAAATAAAATTTCATCAAGTAAAAAAAGACTCTTACTGTTCCGGTTGAAAGGGGAAAATCTTGGATTTTTGCACATATCCAAATCCTTATTTATTATCTCATCTTAAAATTTTATTTTTTTTTTACTTGAAATTTTATAAGTTCGTTGAAGAAGTTCTATTCGTTTACTAAGCCATCCCCCTTTTTTGTTTGTCCGCCACTTCTTATGAATCTAAAGAAAGAGGTTCCGATAGACCTGGAAAAGAAAACAGTAATCTTTGACGAACAAGATCAAGAATCATTATTATTTCGACACAAGAAAAGGAATTTTCTTGTGTCGAAAATTAGGAAGACAAGTAATCCCTCCCAGAATCATTCTTTCATTTATCCCTTGCCGCGTATTCTCTTCCTACTTAATGTTATGCCGCCTATTGTCTATTAGAATTCGATTCTATTGGATAGAAAAAACTATTGATGCATTCCATGGCATTTACAATCTGGCAATAAGAAGCGTCACACCGCTCCAATTTGGATTGAAAAAAAAAAAAGGGGGGGGGGTCAAGTAGTCTTCTTCGCAATATACATACTATTACTAGGAATGGGATACAAGCAATTCCCGGCATCTCGCAGAAAAGCAGTATAAACAAAGCAAGACAAGGGGCTTTCCATATTTTTTTGGATCATACATAATTGCATTGATCAACAATAATTCGGCCCTTATTTACCAACTTGATGAATCCGTGGATCTAGAAATTCATTTCGGACAATTGAACCTTCTCAAACTGTTTCTTTTTGAGAACCAAAAAGATTTGTGCTAGGATAACAGATGCCAAGAAGAACAACAAACCTTGAACACGTAATGAATCTTGAAGTACTATTTCTGCATCTCCCTGACCAAATCCACCCACATTGGGATTACTCGTTAATGGCTGATCAAGCTTGATGGATTCACCCTCTGAAACAAGAAGTTCTGGTCCTGGAGGTATAATATCAACCACTTGGTGTCCATCCGATGCATCGGCTATGCTTATTTCATATCCCCCTTTTTCTTTACGTACTATTCTGCTTACTATACCTGCTGCTGTAGCATTATAGACTGTATTGTTACTCTTGCTCCCGTCGGGATAAATCTGACCCCTTCCCCTGTTCCCGCCTACGTATATGGGATATTTTAAGAAGTGAACGTCTTTCTTAGTAGAAGGGTCCGGAGAAAGAATGGGAAAGACGATTTCACTATATTTCTGACCAGGAACAGGACCCACTACAAGAATATTTCTTTTAGTGGGGCGATAGCTCTGAAAAGACAGATTGCCCATCTTTTCTTTCAGCTCGGGAGAAATACGATCGGGGGGAGCTAATTCGAATCCCTCGGGTAAAATAAGGACAGCCCCCACATTCAAAGCCCCCTTTTTACCATTAGCAAGAACTTGTTTCAGTTGCATATCATAAGGGATTCTAACAACTGCTTCAAATACAGTATCAGGAAGCACAGCTTGTGGAACCTCAATATCCACGGGCTTATTAGCTAAATGGCAATTGGCACATACAATACGCCCGGTTGCTTCTCGTGGATTTTCATAACCCTGCTGCGCAAAAATAGGATATGCATTTGAAATAGATGTCCGAGTTATTACATATATCATGATCAATACAGAAATGAATCGAGTCATCTCTTTCTTTACCCAGGAAAAGGTATTTCTATTTTGCATGGTCCAATAATTGATCCCGGAAATTTCTACAATAAATTAGGTAGGTAGCTAGCATAGTTCCCTATCCATGATTCTGCCATTGTACTGGAATAATTGTACTGAAGTATAGTAGGAATCCCCTGGGCGGGTAGAAGTATAAAGAGTGAGTAAGCTTCAAAACGGTTTGTTTATGTACGAAGTAGCATCACGATTTGATTGATATCAGCAGATCAAATGAGTTCTTCATTCATTCATTGAATGATAAATCACTACAAGTGAAGGAGATACACGATTTAAATAATGGAAGATCCAATATTTCAAAATTGTATCTAGAATGACTGGAAAAGTGGAAACAAGACCAGATATAATTTGATCGTTATGAGCAAATCCAAAATCTTTGTAGACCGAACCAATCATTAGTTCCCACCCCCGGGGTGAGTGGAATCCGATACATAAATCAGTTAATAAAAGAATAGAAAAAGCCTTTATTGTGTCGCTTAAGTTATAGAGGAATTCCTGAACCCAAGAATTCAGAATGACAAGTTCTTCATTACCCAGAATAGAATAACCACTTAGAATAGCAAAACAGATTATATTTGTCGAGAAATCCAAAATGATATGGATATGATCTTCGTTGTGCATTTTGACCAATTGCATCGTCTCTTTGTGGATTCCTATACGAAGCTTTTGTATCTGTGTCTCCGGGTACTCTTTTATCATTTCATCCAACAGGAATAGTTGTTCTAATTCTATGAATCTTTCTAGAACGTTCTTTTCTTGAATATCATTCAAAAAAGTTTCGGATTGTCCGGTATTCCACCAATTAGTAACCCAAGGTTCCAGACTTTTATTAAATGAGAGAGAGATCCACCAGGGCAAAAAGACTATAGATGCAAGATACGGGAGGGGAGTCAATGCTTTCTTTTTTGACACTTTTCATCTGTGAATTGTTAATGAACCCGCTTCATTCGCCGACTCTATCTGATCCGATATTTCTATGAAGCATGAGTTCTATAACAAGGTATGGAACCTATGGATCTATTCCTTTTTTTTTGAATTGTTTAGTCCTTGGATCTAGAAAGAATATAGAAATAGAAATAGAATAAGGGCCCGTTTCGAATGAAGAAATAATCAAATACTTTTCCCAGATATCTCAGTTGGTCAAATTCGAACCAATTCTATCTTCATTTGTTCTTTCGATGAATGCCCAAAAGAACCGCTTGAAATAATGAATATTATTTTGATTTCGAGACGAAAGAACTCCCCTCAATTATTTTTTCGAAATTTTCACCGGCTACCCACGACCCAGGAATAATTGAGGGGATATTTCTGAAAAATATTAATGATGAAATCCGAAATAGGTGACAAAACAAGAGAGAAATTGGATAGTTATGAGAGATCTAAACGTTTGGTTATCCAGGAGCTAAAGAAAGGATCAAAAAAGAAACATCGATTGACAAAAGAAAGATAATTAACGAGATATGATACATCTGTATCTAATGTATTAATCCAAAGTATTGGAGTATTGGTCCTAAAAAGAGAAATTATGTATTCCGAAATGCTCTGATATGTGTGATGAATACATACTTATTAGACTTGTTACTAGTAGAATTGAGTTCTATATGCAGAAAAAGGAGTTTTGGTCGATCAAAATTGCTTCTTATTATGGTTGTTCCGTATACGTCCGCCTGCTTTATTCTATGGGCCACAGAAGGATTACCAACGGAACGGGGGAAATAGAATCTAACATGTTTTGCTCGAATGAACGTTCCGAAGAAGCTTCAGTTATATTTAAAAGGGGGTTCCTGGGTCCCTTCCCTCATGCTGAGAAAGCATTCATTCCCTTCATTTCAAAATACTTCAATTGGCACGCGCAAGAAATAGGCCAATTCAGCAGCTTTTTGTTCAATTTCTCGTGGAGTAAAATTTTCGTCAGTACGGGTCAAGGGAATGGCGCCCTGGCCTCTGATTTCCATATAAAGGACACGTCGAGGATAAAGACCCTCTTTAACTTCCATTCTGATCGATTGAATCTCTCTCATAAGGAATCGAAGGAAGATGCGACGATTTATTCCAGGAAATCCCCAACGAAAAATACACACTATTCCTTCTTTTCTATCGAATCGATCATAACCGCTACCTACATTCCACGAAATTGTGCACCACAAATAGGAACTAATGAACAGACCTGCGATCCCATAGAAAGACATCACGATTCCTTGGGGAAAAAAAATGATTTGCTGAGACGGGAATAAAGATATCAGATTCCTACCAAGATAACTGGAAGTTCCAACCAATAAGAATCCTAGTGAACCTAAAAAAAGGATACAGGCCCAGCAGAAATTACTTGTTTTTCGAGACCCCGTTATAAGTTCTATCCATATACGTTCTGATCGATAGTTCATACTAGATCCAGTTGCATCCTATTGGAATTGAGAGAAGAGAATAAGCCAAATGAATTTGATTTTACTTTTTTTATTTTGCTCCCGAAGTAACTCTCATCAACTAGCACTATTATGACGCGAACTATTAGGAGTAATTCATCGAATTGGTTAGATATAAAATAATAACATCCCCTTCGTATAATACCACCACTATGTATATCTACATAATATAGATACGTTAACTTTCTATTTCAGATATCCGCTCTGATCCATTTTAAAACAGCTATCCCCCCATATACATGCATTTATCCATATATAATGTATCCGCATGTATAATCACTTTTTTATTTGTGCCCGGAGGGAGCCACATGTCGTATCATATTCCACTAAATGGATATCCCTATTATGATCCAAGTCCAAGTGTTGAAATAAATTGATGAAATTTTGTCCTATCAGGTCTAAACAATCTTGTTTTTTTGAACATGAAGAGATAAAGAAGCCATTGCAATTGCTGGAAACACTAAGCCCACTAAAGGCACAAAAATAGAGGGTAAATTGAAATCTGTCATAGAATGGGTGCCTCGATTTAATATTTGTACCTGTTATAAAGATATCTTATCTTATGATAAGTATATCTATTATAAGTATTATTAAGTATATAATAAGTGCAAGGAATGTAGAGCTAAATAAGTGTATCTATTCACCTTTCTATATCTATTCACCTTTCTACAAGAAATAGATGGATGATAATCCGCTTTATTATTCTTGTTCTACCGCCCTTATCTTCTAATAAAGAGTTTCTTACGAGTTTCCTAAGGATTTGTTAGAATCCGATCCAACAGGAATTCATAGTCAAAAGTGTAGGTCCTCGGGAGATATAAAAATATGCAACACTTCCCTTATAGATTTGAATTATTCTATATATATTAATACGATATATATTAATATGAAAGAAGGGAACATGAAATTCTTTTGATTTTTTTTCCCAATTCCATTCCGCGGAAGGAAGAATTCACTCTTTTCCTCCTGATAGGGGGTTCCTGATTACTAATCATGAATAGGGGTAGGATAAAAAATCTGCATCAAAAAAAGTAATTATCCGAAACTTCCTATAGAACTTATGTTACCAAAGAAAACTCCACTCTTCTTATTTTGACTTTGATTCCGATGAACTAAAGTTCGCTACAAATAACTGAGCCTAGCGCTCTACTTGAATTTTGATTCAAGGGAAAGAAACCGTGTAGCTGAAATAATTCACTCAGAACACCTTTTAAAGGATTACGTGGTACGATTGGATCAAATAAGCCCTTATGGAATAAATACTCAGCTGCTTGTGAACCGTCAGGTACTGTCTTATTCAATGTTTGTTCAATTACTCTTTTCCCCGCAAATGCAATGTAGGCATTGGGTTCAGCAATAATAATATCTCCCAACATACCAAAACTGGCCGTTACTCCGCCGGTTGTAGGAGATGTAAGGATTGATACATAGAATAATTTTTTATTGAATTGATAATCATATAAAGCGGAAGATATTTTAGCCATTTGCATCAAACTCAAACTTCCTTCTTGCATGCGTGCTCCTCCAGAAGCACACACCATAATAACAGGTAGAGATCTATTAGCAGCATATTCGATCAACCGGGTAATTTTCTCGCCTACTACGGATCCCATACTACCCCCCATGAACTGAAAATCCATAACCCCAATGGCTATGGGAATCCCATTTAGTTGACCTATGCCTGTTTGAACAGCCTCAGTTAAACCTGTCTTTCTTTGATACGAATTGATACGATCTCTATAAGGTTCCTCTTCCGAGTGAAATTCAATGGGGTCAATAGAGACCATGTCTTCGTCCATAGGATCCCAAGTGCCCGAATCAACCGAAAGTTCGATTCTATCTGAACTACCCATTTTCAAATGATATCCACATTGTTCACAAATATTCATTTTTGACCTAAAAAATTTCTTATAATTTAATCCATAACAATTTTCGCATTGAACCCATAAATGTCTGTATTTTTTATTTCCATCGAAATCATTAGATCTTCCTCTTATATTGAAATCACTGCCATTACCGCCAGTTCTTATACTAGAACTCCCCCTGTCACTATCACTTACACTTTCACCACTACAAATGTAACTATAAATATAACTGTAAATGTGATTGTCGCTACCACTCGAAATGTACTTATCAATACTGATTTCAGAACGAAGATAACTATCAATGCAACTATTAATGTGATTATTCCAACTATACGTAGTATCATACATATAATGATCATAGTAGCGATTGTCACTCTTAGACCCGCTATTCAGATAACTAGAAAAAGCAGTTTCTAGTTCACTCAGAAAAGAACTATCATTGTCAATCTCAAAAACCCGATTTTCAATATCAAAATATACGGAATAACTGTTACCAGTACTATCCCTAACTAAAAAAGTGTCATCAGAGATGAAACTCCAAATGTCCCTGACACCGAAAAAATGATCAACATTACTGCAACTATTACTTTCGCGCCAACCATGATTATGATTGTTTTTATTCGTATCATTTAGAATGGGATCTTCACTTCCACTGGTATTTCCAACAGGACGACCAAGACTGTCCATTGATTTACCTAGCCCACACCTGTGTTCTAACTCCTCGTTAGACAACATTGAATTGAACCACCATTTTCCCATAGATCCTTCCTGCCCCCTATTTGAAAATACAATAAATGAATAGTCATTCGACGAAAAATCATTTTACTATTTCATTTCCTATCGGAATACGCATATAGATCCAATCACTAGGATTATTAACTAATAACGAGTAACTATTGAACGAAAGAGATGATTTTGTGGGAATCGGGAGTATCAATTCACTATATATGATGGAACCTTTTCTTCAATTATTATAAATAGA